ATTCCATGAGCATGAGTTTCAAACTTGACTTTTGATTAAATTAATAATCAGCTTTCATTTTATCTTTTCTCCCACCCTCAGAAGAATAACATATAAGTAAGCATTTTCGCTCTCGTTAGAATTTTCTGAAAGGTAGCTATCCCGGTTTCATATAAAAATTGATAATTTATATAGAATCTTTGAAAAAGACTTTTTTTCTTAAGAAAGAAAAGGCTTACTGTCTTTGGGATTTGATGCTACACCGCTGCTCAATACTTTAGGGGATCCACTTTATTACATAAGTTGATTCCTAACTTTTATCTCATATCATGACATAAATAAGCAGTTCTTATTGGATCGGCATCGGCCAAAAACCTTGCGAATTGGTCTTTACGGTGCTTCCTCTATCAATTAGATCCTTTATCCATAGAATAAAGTAGCTAGGCATATCTATTTCTTCATATTTCGACTTCTATGAAGTTGCTTTCTTTGCTACAGCTGATAAAAATCGTTTTTTCCACGATGCATATGTAGAAAGCCTATTTTTTTCTAATATTTATTAGTGTATTTGCTCTTTCTTCCCCCCTTTTTCTTTCTATAGTCGAGATAGTCGCACGTAATGACAGATCACAGCCATATTATTAAAAGCTTGTGGTAAGAACGGGTTTCGTTCTAGTGCCCGAAAATAATATTCTAAAGCTTTTGTATGTTCTCCGTTACTTGTGTGGATAAGGCCTATGTTATAGAGTATATAGCTTCGATCATAGGGATCAATTTCTAGTCGCATAGCTTCATAATAATTATGTAAAGCTTCCGCATAATTTCCTTCGGATTGAGCTGACATCCGTTACGGTCGTCATTCGATTCAACGAATTCTCCGTTCCAGAAACGTACATGAGACTTTCATCTCATACGGCTCCTCCCTTCTGTGCATAATGAGAATAATACAAGAAATCAAAAAAGATTGAAATATTCTCCTTATGAACTGAGTGGGGCTAATGTTTTTACAAGAAATCTCTAGCCAACCTTCCTGCAAAAGATATTTTTTCTTAACATCGCGCGTGTTGGTACTGGTACTAAATAAAACGGAAACTCCAACAATTTCTTTGTTCTCAACGCCCCTTAATTTCTAGAAATTAATCACTTCAACAGCCTTCGATGGTTATAAGGGTATCCAAAGTACGAACGAGATGGATGTTTGTTATCCCAACCACTCTTCTTAGTCCCAATCCCGATAAGGAAAAGGGGTAATTTATAACAAAGTTTTCATGTTGTTGATTCCTAGACGTAGCGCCTCTTCCCCTATGCCGCCTATCGGTACTAGTGTAGTAGGGTTGACTTGCAATACAGAACCCATAGGTGTAACCTTTCGCTCAATACTCGAATCGATAATTGAAGCATCTGAGGCTGCATTAATCGGGGATACACGACAGAAGGAATTGTTTTATCTAGAAACTTCACCTTCAACAAGCGTAGATTTTTTCAATAATCTTTTTTCTTTTTTGTTCTTTTATCTCCCGAATCATCTGTCTTTCTCCTAACACGGAAAGCGTTAATGAAAAGAATAATCAAATCACACCATCTCTGTAATAGGTAAATGCCTCTTTTTCTCCTGAAGTTGTCGGAATTATTCGTAATAAGATATTGGCTACAATTGAAAAGGTCTTATCAATAAAATTTCCATTTATCCGCGATCTAGGCATAGGTAGAAATCCATTCTAAAATTCTTTTCATTACCTCTGGTGAGAAAATGATCCCACAAACAAAGGAATTGTGCAGTACGAAATAACATAAAAGCCGACTCATTAAAAAAAAAGATATGACTTGCTACTCCTATTTTTTCTTTTTGCCAGAAGTCGATAAAAAAAATAAGAAATATTTGAATCCGATTCGATTTCATCCAAATGTACTAGTATAAGAATGAAAATAAGAATCAAAGGAACTATTTCGATTTGATCGAAGTTGAAGATTCAAAGAAATTCTCCCGCGGATTCGGATAATTCGATAAGTTTTTCTTAAATTAGGATCCAAAGAAGAAAAAGAATCGAATAATCGTTCTATGATGAAAATAGAATAACCCCCCCCCCCCAATTTTTTGTTTTGTGCATAGGGGGTATACGCTTCTACACTATACAATCAAATCGAAAAATCCCGGGGATGATTTATGAATTTGGAATCGATTTACGGGTTAAGGCGTTGTTGTTGAGCGATCTAAAACTGGAAATCAATTTTCGAATTCTTATGCAAATGGAATTCGCATTTAAAGATAATTATGATCTAAAAGTATCCATTAACCATAGTCTAAAAAAAAAAAAAGACCCCGATCGGTTGATTCGTTCCAATTCATTGATTCAATCCGGTATAAATATCAGAAAAAAAAGGAGCGCCGCCTTGTTAAACAAGATATATATCCTTATTGTTTTTAACAGTTTTTCAAAAAAAACTCTCTTTTTCTGTTCTTTTTCGGTCAGGCTCGAAGGAAAATTCTTTCTTTGATGAAAACTTTTCGCTTTTTATAGTT